CTTATACGACACAACTCCAGATTTCATTCAAGTCAAGGAATATTTTTACGTTCTGTTCTAGATGAAACAGAGTAACTGGACTCTAATTCGTATTATGGATAGGCCTAAAAAAGGCTTCATTGCTATTCCCGAATTTGGAAAAGATAATATCTATTTTGTATGAGCAGAAACAAAAAGATGAATCAAAAGAGTTCTGCACCATGAACTTTGTACCGCGCACATCACTTAGACAGACCTCGGAAAGTAACGTAAGCAAGAGTGAAGAAATAGAATAAATATAAAAGAAAAAGTGAAATTCCGAAATAAAAAGGGATTGAATTTTATTTGTACTGTGTCTGAAATGCATCCTGTCTATTCCTATCCTTCAACCCCTCTATACTTTTTTTAAGTTTTTTTTTTTTGATATATATATGAAGACTTAACACTCTTTTTGAGTGAGAGAAAGCACAATATGAACAAACAAGAAAGAAAAAAGAAACAAAAAAAGGGGACATAATCCCACTTTAGTTCTTTACCATAACCATACATATATTTTTTACCCATCTCTAAAAAAGGAGGTATATATCTATACGCTAGATGAATAAGTATGTATCATGCTCTTGACTATTAACGAATATATATCCTGATCTGTCTCGATTAATTTGTATGAATATCTATCCGATATATTATTCATGTGTCAGGAACCAGATTTGAACTGGTGACACGAGGATTTTCAGTCCTCTGCTCTACCAACTGAGCTATCCCGACCATTTCCCGTGCATCATCCTAGTAGAGTACTTGTATCTATGTCAATTAAAGGGACTAAATCTAAATAAAGTAAAGTATTAAATAAAGTAAAGTATTAAAAAATTTTATCTAATAAATGTAAGGATAATGATATGGACTGTGAATGATTCAATAATAGAGATTCATTGCCCATATATGTTCATTTGTACAGGTATTGTATCTATCCAAATTGGGATAAGATCCAAAGATTTCTCTTCGGATCCATTTGTGAAAGAGTAGAGTGAATGAGAAAGAAAGATAGTGAATTTTGTTTGAACCACTGATGAAAAAAAGAGGATAAATAGTTAGGAAGTAAAATAGACTTTTTGTTGGGGATAGAGGGACTTGAACCCTCACGATTTCTAAAGTCGACGGATTTTCCTCTTACTATAAATTTCATTGTTGTCGGTATTGACATGTAGAACGGGACTCTCTCTTTATTCTCGTCCGATTAATCAGTTTTTCAAAAGATCTATCAAACTCTGGAATGAATGATTTGATCACTGAATATTCGATTCTTCCTTCAACTTCGATTGGAATGGATTCACAATAACTCTGAATTTTTTCTTTCATATATATATATTCGATAGATTCGGGTCGTGATTAATCGTTTGATATGTTAGTATGTATACGTACGTATTAGATATATAGGGCCGTCCTTTCTGTAATTTCGATAGAGGAATTCCAGCTACCAACACAACGTAGTCAACTCCATTCGTTAGAACAGCTTCCATTGAGTCTCTGCACCTATCCTTTTTTTATTCTAGTTTTATAAATAGAAACCCTTGTTTTATCAAAATAAAGATTTGGCTCAGGATTGCCCATTTTTAATTCCAGGGTTTCTCTGAATTTGGAAGTTACCACTTAGTAGGTTTCCATACCAAGGCTCAATCCAATCAAGTCCGTAGCGTCTACCAATTTCGCCATATCCCCTTTTGATTTGAGACCAAGATCCAGTTGGAATTCCACCCATCTCTTTCATTTATTTTGGAACCGTTGAATTCATTAGATAATGATTCCCATATCGAAAAAGTGTATGCTATTTGATTTTTTTGGCGATCCTCTATCAGTTTATTTCTATTGGATAAACCTTGTTTCAATCAGAAATGATTCTATCATTGATGTATCCGCAATTCAATATGGATAGATATATCCCATATATATATATATGTTTCTCTCTCCCTTTCTTTTTTACAGTGCGATTTGGAATACTGGAACGGTCGATATTCATTCTTCTTTTTTTTTTTTCGTCCTATCTCTTCCTTTTCCGAATGAAACCAGAAGAATGTCTCATTCTAATTTGGATTGTATCTTTATCCTTATCTTATCTTTTCTTAGGACCGATCCGCTCGCTATACGCTATAATTATTGCTATAACTGCTTTACTTTAACTTTAAGAAATAAATTTATTTTATATTAAGAAATAATTAGATTTTTTATAATCATAGTTTATAATTTTAAATTATCATTAATATATATATATATWCATATTCATTAATATATATATATATATATATATTATATATATATTAAAAAATAGAAATATAATGTATAAATATATAAATAAAATGTATAAAATGCATAAAAAAAAATAGAATGTATAAATAATAATTAATGTAATTAATATGATAGAATGAAAATCCTACTAATTAGTCACATACTAATTAGTCATATATTTCTATTAGAAAAATATCTATTAGAAAAATAGAATTCTATTAATTCTATTTAGTCATAT